TAATAAGATGGCTGAGATTATAAGCGGTAGATTGTAAATTTATTAACAAGGATAAACCTTTCTTATTATGATTCTGTAGTTAAAAGTTTATAACATTAGATTGCAAATCTAAAGATGTGTCATTACTAGGATTTAAAAGGTTAAGAACTTTTCTTTTAAGCTTTGAAGGCTTCTTGTTTAGGTAACATAAAATCCTAATAGATGAAAAATGGAATAGGTAACCATAGCCCCATAATATTTATGAAGCTAAAGAGTGATAAAAAAAATAATAATTGAGGTGGTGAAGCCTTTATATTAAATCTAAGAACAGGAATAGATAAAAGAACAAAAGGTGTTAGTATACGTAGATAAAAGTATAGGGTGGTAAGTGATGATATTAATAAAAATAACAAAATTAACACTATGTTGTTATTTAACATAATCTGAATTATTATCCATTTAGGGATAAATCCAGAAAAAGGAGGTAGACCTCCTAATGAAAGAAGACTCATAGGAATGGAAAGCATAAATAAAGATTTAGAAATTTTAAAGTTTAGTAGATCAGACATGTTATAAATTTGAAGGACGAAAAATATAGCAATAACAGAAATTGAAATAACAGAATAAAAAATAAAATATATAAGTCATATAGTCTGGTTTAAAGATATAGCAACTAATATTCAAGACATATGGTTAATTGAGGAAAATGCTATAAGTTTACGTAATTTCAGAGTATTAAGTCCTCTTAAAGCTCCAACAATAGCCGATATAGTGGCAGATATTAAAGTAAAATGCAAAAATATTGAATCTCTTACTATATAGGAGATCAAATATATAGGTGCAAATTTTTGAATTGTTATTAGAATGATAGCTTGGAGTCATGATAAACCTTCTATGACTTGAGGAAATCAGAAGTGAAAAGGGGCGGCTCCTAATTTAAGAAGAAGAGATATGAGAATAAGAAAGTAAGGAGTTAGATGAGAAAACAGAATTAAACACCTGGATGAAATAATAATTGTCGAGGCAAGAGCTTGAATGAGAAAGTATTTTAAGGCCGCTTCAGAAAAATAATAATTTATTTTAATTGAAATAAGAGGAATAAATGATATTAGGTTTAATTCTAGTCCAATTCAAGCTCCGAATCAAGAAGATGAGGAAATTGAGAGGATTGTACCCAGAATTAAAGTAAGGAAGAAGATAAAATATGAAAAAGGAAATAACAATAAAAAGAGAGGTGTATCCTCATTTACGGGGTATGAGCCCATTAGCTTATTATTAGCTTATCTTTTATTAAAAGCAATTATGTATTGGTGTAAAGAGCATAAAAAGTTTTGATCTTAGAGGAGACGGTGTAATTCCGTTATACATAATATAAGTAAATTAATTTACATGATTAGCTCTATCAAAGCTATCCTTTTAAGTCAGGCATTATATTGGCGCGCAGTAATATTTAAATTTATTTAAAAATGTAATGATATTTAAATGATGATAAATCTATAAAATGCTTAGAGAATAACTGAAGATAGTGGATATGAACTGTCGTAGACATATACATATATATATATATACTTAAATAGTATATAAATAGTTTAACTGTATAATTAATTAATTGGTCTAGAGTAAGTTAGATCTCGTTTAATAATAATTGGGTCTTTTTAGGTGAAATTAACCCTGCGGTACACCACTGCCTCTTATAGAAGGCGTGAGTGGTGTACCGCAGGGTTAATTTCACCCCCTTGCGGTTGTGAGTCTTTAAGATATTTGTTTCAGCTATTGATGTTTTAGGTAGCCTGGAGATATCATTCTCTTAGTTAAAGGGGTATTCATTAAATTGTTATTTTCTAGCTGAGAATTTTTTATACAACCGTAATATTATATATGTTTGTGTTTTTAATATGAATTCCCTTTTATATCGGGCGGTTAAATCTGTTCTTTACTTTTTTTATATGGTCCCATCAATTTGGTTAGTATTTATATATTTATTATTATATAATATGTAAAAATTTATTTGTTATTTTTATTTAAGATAAATAATTTAAAGCTAGTTTTATAATTGTAGATACAAAGTTTGATTCTTTCTTGAATATTTGCGTTTTTGCTAGTACTTGCATGAAAGTTATAGCGAGTTATAGTAATTATATTGTTTGATACAATATAATGTTGATAATAAATCGAGTTGCAATTTCTATAAAATTTTAAACCTCAGCATAAATTATTGAATAATTTACAAAATAAGATTTAGTAGTAAAATTAAACCTGGCGAAACATTGTGCCAGCAGCCGCGGTTAGACTTTAAGGTTGAGTGAATAAACTTGGGTGCTAGTGAAAGGTAAGTTTTAAAAAATTATAAAAGTAATGGGTGAAATCAGATTGTTTTTATTTAATAGATTATAAACTTTTATTGAAGCTAAGAATTTTTAGATTTAAACCAGGATTAGATACCCTATTATACTAAAAGTAAATATTTAACACCTAATTATTAATAGATATGTTCTTTAAATTTGAAGAATTTGGCGGTAATTTAGTCTTGTCAGAGGAATCTGTTCTTGAATCGATACACCACGTTAAATTTTACTTCTTTTTGTTAAATAGCAGTTTATATACCGTCATTATCAAATAATTTTAATAGAAAGAATTATTGAACTTTATATATACAAATATAATAAAAATTAGATCAAGGTGTAGCTTATAAAGAAGTTAGGATGGATTACAATAAAATTTATTTATACGGAAAAATTTAGTAAGAATAAATTATGAAGGAGGATTTGATTGTAATTTGAATTTAAAATATTCAGAAGATATAAGCTCTAAATTATGTACATATCGCCCGTCGCTCTCATTGTAAAGATAAGATAAGTCGTAACATAGTAGATTTACTGGAAGGTGAATCTAGTTTGAATATATAATAAATCTTATATATTATATAACTGTAATAAAAGGATTTTAGTAAATAAAGTAGTTTTAAATATAAAATTAAGTAATGTATAATGAAATTAAAAATTAATATTATAGTATAAAAGTACTGTGAGGGAAAGAAAAAAACTAATAATATTTAGTAGAAAATATAAATAATTGTACCTTTGGTATCAGGGATAGTCAAAATTAATTAATCAATTTTAATGGTCTCGAATTAAGAATAGCTAATTTAATATTAAGTTTTTGTAGAAAAAGAATTTATAATTTTAGATTAAAGGTGAAAAGCTAATCGAGTCTTAGATATCTAGTTTTTAAGGAAATAAATTTAATTTAGGTTTTATAGTAAACTTATATTAAATTCTGAAAATAGGAGGGATTAGCTTCTTATTTTAAATAATAGCAATTAATTCTTTTTAGTTTACTAGGCTTAAAAGTAGCCATGAATGGAAAATATGTTTTAATTTAGGTAGATAAAAATAATTATTTATGATAATTGCTTTGTTTATTTACTTGAGTATTAAATCTAATTAAATCGTTTAATAAATCATGATTATATTAGTATAATTTTGTTATTAAAGAAAAGTAAATTATAATGTAAAGTTATAAATTAAGGGAAGATAAAGTTAAAGAATTCGGCAAAAATGTTTTCTGCCTGTTTATCAAAAACATGTCTACTTGAAGATGTAAGTAGTCAGGCCTGCTCACTGACTGAACCTGTTTAAGAGCCGCGGTATTCTGACCGTGCAAAGGTAGCATAATCATTAGTTTTTTAATTGAAAACTGGTATGAAAGGTTAGACAAGAAAAAAGCTGTTTCAATTATAATTTTTGAACTTAACTTTTAAGTGAGAAGGCTTAAATTGCTTAGAGGGACGATAAGACCCTATAAAGCTTTATATAAATATTAAAGTTGATTGAAGTTGTATTAAGAGTTAATAATAAGTAATATATTTTGTTGGGGCGACATAAGTATAATTTTTATAACTGCTTATATTTTATAATCATTTATTAATGGATAAATTTTAGATGACCCTATATTATAGATTTAAAGATTAAGTTACTTTAGGGATAACAGCGTTATTTTACTTGAGAGTTCCTATCGAAAGTGAAGTTTGCGACCTCGATGTTGAATTAAAGTTTCTGTATAATGCAGCCGTTATATAAGAAGGTCTGTTCGACCTTTAAATTTTTACATGATTTGAGTTCAGACCGGTGTAAGCCAGGTCGGTTTCTATCTTCTAACTAAAAGAAAATTGTTTTAGTACGAAAGGATTAAATAATTTAAAATTTTTATAAGTATGTTTAAAAAATTTAAAACATAGCTAATAGATAGCATTTCATTTACACTGAAAAGGATTATCGTGCAAATCGGTTTGTTTTAAATTTATCATTTAATCTACTCTTGAAAAGGGGAATATAAAATTAAGTGAGAGCTTAAAGAAGCTTTATTATAATAATAGTAGAAGTAATAAATTATCTAGTTTTGATTATTTGCGTGTTAATTGGGGTAGCTTTTGTAACATTACTTGAACGTAAGATTCTTGGTTATGTACAGATTCGTAAGGGGCCTAATAAAGTTGGGTTTAATGGGGTTCTGCAGCCTTTTTCTGATGCCATTAAATTATTTACTAAAGAACAGACTGTGCCAATAATTTCTAATTTTATAGTATATTATTTGTCTCCAGTATTTAGGTTATTTATTTCTTTAGTTGTATGATCTGTAATGCCGTATGAGACTGGGTTGTTAAGGTTTAATATAAGGGTTCTTTTTTTCTTTTGTTGTTTGGGTATAGGAGTTTATAGAACTATAATTGCTGGATGAGCTTCTAACTGTAAGTATTCATTGCTGGGTGGTCTTCGGGCTGTAGCTCAAACAATTTCCTATGAAGTGAGATTAGCTTTAATTCTATTATCATTTATTATTCTTATTGGGGGATTTAGATTAGAATTGTTCTATGTTTACCAGAAAAACGCTTGGTTTATAATTATTTCTATTCCTTTAAGTTTGGTTTGGTTTAGGTCTAGTCTCGCAGAAACAAATCGCACACCTTTTGACTTCGCAGAAGGTGAATCTGAGCTAGTATCTGGATTTAACACTGAGTACGGTAGAGGAGGATTTGCTTTAATTTTCATGGCTGAATATGCAAGAATTTTGTTCATAAGAATATTATTTGTAGTTGTATTTTTGGGAAGAGGTCCCTGTAGAAGAATTTTTTATTTAAAACTAACTTTAGTTGGGTTTGTATTCGTTTGGGTACGAGGAACTTTGCCCCGATTACGTTATGATAAGCTTATATATTTGGCATGAAAAAGGTATCTTCCTGTATCTATTAATTATATATTTTTTTTTGTAGGAGTAAAAGTATTAATCTTTACTTTATTTTTATAATTTCTCTATTTATAATTAAAATAACATATAGATTAGTAAATGATTATTAAGAAGATAATTCTTTTTAAGTGTTTTCAAAACACTAGTTTTTGTATAAACTAAATAATCATTATTTAAGTATTTTATCTCATCATAATAATAATATTGGGTTAATAATAAAATAAGAAAAATAGGCAACAGTTAGGATTTGTCCAGTAAGAACATAAGGATCTTCTACCGGTCGTGCTCCAATTCAAGTAAGTAAAATTAAAATTACTACTAAGAACCAAAATATAATTTGATTTAAAGGGTAAAAAGTAAGTCTACGGAACTGAGAGACATGGGTAAAAGGTAAAATTATTAAAATTGCAACTGAAGCAACAAGTGCAACTACTCCTCCTAATTTATTAGGAATTGATCGTAAGATAGCATAAGCAAATAAGAAGTATCATTCTGGTTGAATATGAGCAGGCGTAACTAAAGGATTTGCTGGGATAAAGTTATCTGGATCTCCTAAAAGATAGGGGTTAAGAAGAGACAAAAGTAAAAGAATCGAAAATATAACAATAAACCCTACAATGTCTTTAAAAGTGAAGTAAGGATGAAATGGTACTTTATCAATTTGCCTAGAAATTCCCAAGGGATTATTAGCGCCTGCCTGATGTAGGAATAAAATATGTACTAAAGAGGCAGCGGAAACAATAAATGGTAAAACAAAGTGAAAAGTAAAAAATCGAGTTAAAGTTGCATTATCTACAGAAAACCCTCCTCAAATTCACTGAACTAAATCTGTACCAATATAAGGAATGGCTGAAAATAAATTAGTAATAACAGTTGCTCCTCAAAATGATATTTGACCTCATGGAAGAACATATCCTAAAAAAGCAGTGGCTATAACTATGAATAAAATAACAACTCCGATTATTCATGCATGAAAGGTTATAAAAGATCCATAATATACACCTCGTCCAATATGGATGTAAAGACAAATAAAAAAGAATGATGCACCATTAGCATGTATTGTACGTAATAATCATCCATAATTTACATCTCGACAGATATGTGCTACACTAGAAAAAGCTAGTTCAATATGAGCAGTGTAGTGTATAGCTAAAAATAAGCCTGTGGAAATTTGAATAATAAGACATAGTCCAAGTAGAGATCCAAAATTTCAGAAAGTAGAAATATTTCTAGGAAGAGGCATATCAACAAGTGCATTGTTGATAATCTTAAATAAGGGGTGAGATTTACGGATGGGAGTCGTCATTAGTTAGAAAGACGTAAAGGACCTTTAAACAGATTGGTGATTTTAACTACTACCAAAAGGGTTAATAACAAGTAAAGAATTATGAATAGAGTTAAGTTTATAATAGTATTTCTATAAATTCATCTAATGATGTAAGGGGTGGAGGTAAAATTGTTGTATGATGATAAAGAGATTGAAGATTTAAATGAAGAAGTTACTAAAGGGTCAGAAACCATTAATAATAAGGTAAAAAGAATAATTGTTAATAGTGATGCTAATAAAGCTGAGTAAGAGAAGTTAAAAAATTCATTTGAAGCTAAAGAAGCTACATAAATAAATAAAACTAGTATCCCTCCTAAGAAGATTATAAACAAAATGTATGAAAATCAAAAGGAATAAGTAAATATACCTGTAGTTACTGAAATCAAAATAGTTTGAAGAAGAAGGGATAATCCTAAAGAGAGGGGATGGTAAAGCCGTATAAAAAAAAAAGAGAGAGCTAAGATTAATGGGATTATTAGTAAAGTAATATCAGAGAATAGTTTAATAAAAATATTAGTTTTGGGGACTAAAGATAAGTAATAATATTTTTCTCTGAAGTTTTAAGAAATAGTAATTCATTATTGGTTTACAAGACCAAAGTTTTTTTTAAACTATTAAAACTAATGACAATTTTTAGGTTACCAGCTATTAGAGCTATTTTTATAGTGTTTAGAGGTTTATGAAGATTTATAAAATATCATAAGCATTTACTAAATTCGTTGTTAAGCTTGGAGTTTATAATATTAGGGGTTTTTTGATTATTAAGAATACAATTATCAAGGATTGGGAGAGAGGTTTATTTTGGTCTTTTTTTTTTAACTCTAGCTGCTTGTGAGGGTGCATTGGGTTTATCATTGCTGATTTTTGTAGTCCGTAGTCATGGTAATGATCGATTTATAAGGTTAAGATTATTAGAATGTTAAAAATAATTATTCCTATTTTTATATTAATAAGGCTTACTAAAGAATGATGTATAATACAACTAAGAATAAGGTTTATAAGATTTTTGTTTAGACTAACTTATTTTCATAATTTTTTTTTAAGAAGATTAGGATATTCGTTAGGTGTAGATTATTTAGGAAATATTATAATTTATTTAAGTTTATGGATTATATTTTTAGTTTTTATATCAAGGCAAAAAGTTAAGAAAAGTTATAATTTTTATTCTAGATTTGGAGTAGTAAATTTATTGTTGCTTTTATTCCTTATATTAACTTTTTCTTCTTTAGATTATTTATTTTTTTATATTAGATTTGAGATGTCTTTAATTCCTACTCTTATTTTAATTTTAGGGTGAGGTTACCAGCCAGAACGAATTCAAGCCGGAGTGTATATACTTTTTTATACTTTAGGATTTTCTTTACCTCTTTTAGGTTCTTTATTATTTTTATTATCTAACAGGGGAAGATTAATTATATTATTAAGAGAGCCAGTAAATTATGAGAATAGGCTAAATATATTATGATATTTTGCCACAGTCTGAGCTTTCTTAGTTAAATTACCAATATATGGAGTGCATTTATGGCTTCCTAAAGCTCATGTTGAAGCACCAGTTGCGGGTTCGATAATTCTAGCAGGAGTTTTATTAAAGTTAGGAGGTTATGGAATTATTCGTGCTCTAATTGTATTTCAGATAATTTCTCAAGAAGTTTCTTGATTGTGAATTAGATTGAGTCTTTGAGGTGGAATTTGTATTAGATTAGTATGTTTACGTCAGGTTGATTTGAAGTCTTTAATTGCGTATTCCTCTGTTGCTCATATAAGGTTAGTATTATGCGGTCTAATAATTTATAACTACTGGGGGATTTCAGGGGCTGTAGTAGTTATAGTGGGCCACGGTTTATGTTCATCTGGTTTATTTTGTTTGGTAAATGTAGTATATGAGCGTGTTGGTAGTCGAAGTTTGGTGATTGTAAAAGGATTATTAAGATTTATACCTAGAATAGGATTATGGTGATTTCTTTTAGCAGTAAGAAATATAGCAAGTCCTCCTTCTTTAAATTTATTGGGAGAGGTTAGGTTAATAAGTGGTTTAGTGAGATGAAGAAAATTAAGAATACTAGGAATTAGTTTATTGTCCTTTTTTAGAGCAGCTTATACATTGTATATATATAGGTTAAGTCAGCATGGATCATTTTATAATTGCTTATATGCTTGTTGTTCTGGTAAAGTTCAAGAATATTTAGTGTTGTTCCTTCATTGATTTCCTTTGAACGTTCTTATTATAAACAGAAGACTTTTAATAATTGATTTTTTGGATAAGATTATAAATCTATAAGAAACCAAAAAATGACTTGGAAATTTTCTATAAATGAAGCAAGAATACTAGTACTTGGGTGTTCTTCAATTGTATGCGGTTTATTTTCAATTTTAAAATTAAACTATGAAATAACTGATGTAATTGAATGAGAATTTTTTAGTTTTAATTCTTTTTCTATAGTCTTTACTTTAATTTTTGATTGAATTTCTTTAAGGTTTTTATGGTTTGTTTTTATGATTTCTTCTAGAGTTTTATATTATAGGGGAAGGTATATGAAAGAAGATAAAAGAATAAATCGGTTTATATATTTAGTGTTAGCTTTTGTTTTATCTATGATAATAATAGTCCTGAGTCCTAATATAATTAGAATTCTTTTAGGATGAGATGGGTTAGGACTTGTATCTTATGCCTTAGTAATTTATTATCAAAATGAAAAATCAGCCAATGCAGGGTTATTAACCATTTTATCTAATCGTGTTGGAGACGTAGCTATTTTACTAAGCATTGGATTATTAAGAAGATTAGGAAGATGAAATTTTATTATGTGAGGGAGGTTTTTAAATGATAGATGATTAATATTAAAAACTTTAATAATATTAGCTGCTATAACCAAGAGAGCCCAAATTCCATTTTCTGCTTGGTTACCGGCTGCTATGGCAGCCCCAACACCTGTATCTGCTTTGGTACATTCTTCAACTCTTGTCACAGCAGGTGTGTATTTGATAATTCGATTTAGGCCCGCCTTAGAAGGATCAAAATGTCAAAGAATGTTGCTAGTAGTATCGTGTTTGACTATGTTTATAGCAGGATTAGGGGCTAATTTTGAGTTTGATCTAAAAAAAATTATTGCTTTATCAACTTTAAGACAATTAGGAGTTATATTAAGGATTTTATCTTTAGGTTACCCTGAGTTAGCTTTCTTTCATTTATTAAGTCATGCATTGTTTAAAGCTTTGTTGTTTATATGTGCTGGAGTAATTATTCATAGAGTAGGAGATAATCAGGACATTCGTTGTATAGGCGGGTTGATTTTTTCTATACCACTAAGTGTTTCTTTTATAAGAGTTGCTAATTTAGCTTTATGTGGATTTCCTTTTTTAGCAGGATTTTACTCTAAAGATTTAATTCTGGAGGTTGCTTTCCTTAGGTGAATTAATTTTATTGCTTTTATTTTATATGTTTTAGCTACGGGGTTAACAGTTATGTATACTGCTCGACTTATTTTTTATAGTCTTAGGGGAGAATTTAATTTAAGGTCTTTAAATAATGTAGATGATTCTGATTTTATGATAACAAATTCCATGGTAGTGTTAGGATTAGGCGGAATTATAGGAGGAGCTATTCTATCATGATTAATTTTTCCTGAGCCTTATTTAATTTGTTTAAGAGGTTTTATAAAAAATTTAGTTTTAATAATTAGGGTAGTAGGGGGATTTTTAGGCTATACATTCAATCTTTTAAATACATCACATAATTTAAATAGGTTAAATAATTATAAATATATTGTAATAGCTGGTTCAATATGGTTTCTTCCTTTTCTCAGTTCTTTCAAAAATAGACAATTAAGTTTGTTTAAAGGAAGAACTTTACAAAAAATAGGAGATACAGGTTGATTTGAATATATAGGAGGACAAGGAATTTTTTATTTCACTAATAAAATATTTGGTTTAATACACTATCTTCAAATAAATACTCTAAAGGTTTTTATAAAAATTTCTATTGTAAGGTTTCTTTTTATTATAATTATATATAGATATTTACATAATTTAAGTAAGAATATCGCATTGAAGCTGCGGAAGTGATAATACTATCTGTAAATGATTATAATTTAGATAGTTTAATAAAAATATTAGTTTGTGGTACTAAAGAAGTATATTTATACTCTAAATATTTTTAGAAATACTATATTTCAATTCTACAATGAAAATGTAGTATGTTTTTTACATCATAAAAATAAAGAAATATAAACGGAATTTAACCGCTTAAGAAAAAGTTAGAAGCTTTCTCTTCTTTCTTAATATTTCTTTGATAGGAAAAAATTCAGTGGTATCATTAACAATGATATGCCTCTACTTTGGCTTCTATCAATAATTAGAGGTAACAGCTACCAAAATTTAGGTCGAAACTAAATGCAATTATTCGCTTTCTAATTAAACCAGTTTTAAAAACTCCTTATGAATGCAACTCATATATCATATTATTGACTATGGTTTATTATTCAGATCATTCTAAAGCACCCTGATATCATTCATAATAAAGTCCAATTAATAAGATAACTAAGAACAAAGTTCTAGTTATCAATCAAGAAAAAATATTAACAATATTAAGAATTGAAGCAATAGGTAAGAGAAGGGTAATTTCAACATCGAAAATTAGAAAAATTACAGCAATCAAAAAAAATCGTAGTGAAAATGGTAAGCGAGCAGATCCTTTAGGATCAAAACCACATTCATAGGGAGAACATTTTTCTCGATCTAAAATCGATTTTTTAGATAGTAAGGAAGCTAAAATCATAACAATATTTGTTAGAATAAAAGTAATTAAAATTATTAAAGTTAATGAAAAAATTATTTTCTCTAGAGGCTAGACCTTTTGATTGGAAGTCAAAAATACTTTTTATACTAAGAAAATATCCACCTCATCAATAAAGGAATACATATAAGAATAATCATACAACATCTACAAAGTGTCAATATCATGCGGCAGCTTCAAATCCTACATGGTGAAATGCAGAAAAATGACAGTAATATAATCGTAGGAAGCAAATAAGGAGGAATGATGTTCCGATAATAACATGAAGTCCGTGAAATCCTGTAGCAACAAAAAAAGTAGCTCCAAATACTGAATCAGCAATGGTAAAAGAGGCTTCAAAATATTCAAATGCCTGAAGTAAAGAAAAATAAATTCCTAAAATGATGGTTAAAGCAAGGCTTTGAATAGCCTGTGTATGATTTGACTCTATAATAGCGTGATGAGTTCATGTTACAGTGGCTCCTGATGATAATAAGATAGTAGTATTAAGTAGAGGAATTTGAAATGGATTAAAAGGTTGAATTCCTAAAGGAGGTCAAGTTATGCCAACTTCAATTGTTGGAGCAAGGCTTCTGTGAAAGAATGCCCAGAAAAAAGAAAAGAAAAATAAAACTTCTGATAAGATAAACAAAATCATTCCTCATCGAAGTCCTTTAACTACAATAGATGTATGAAGACCTTGATAAGTACCTTCTCGTGTAACATCTCGTCATCATTGAATTATTGTTAATAACGTTGCAATAAATCCTAATAGAAGGAGATTTATTCTATATTGATGAAATCATTTAACTAAACCTGTAGTTAATATTATAGCTCTGATAGATCCAGTTAAAGGCCAAGGTCTTATGTCTACTAAATGATAAGGATGGTGTCTAAATGATGATGTCATTAGTTATGAAATTTCACCAGTATAAAGAGTTCTAAGAACAGCAAATACGTAGGATTGAATAATTGCAACAGCAGATTCTAAAGTTAAAAGAAGTATTTGTGAAAAAATCAAAATTATTAAAATTGAATCGGTTAAGGAAGGACCAGTCCTACCTAATAAGGTTAGAAGAAGATGTCCTGCAATTATATTGGCAGCTAATCGAACAGCTAGGGTTCCTGGGCGGATAATATTTCTAATAGTTTCAATAAGTACTATAAATGGTATAAGAACAGGAGGAGTACCTTGAGGTACTAAATGAGCAAATATGTGATTTGTATGGGTAAATCATCCGAAAACTATTAAAGTAATTCACAAAGGTAAGGACAAAGATAAAGTTATTGCTATGTGTCTTGATCTTGTAAATACATAAGGCAGAAGACCTAAAAAATTATTAAATACAATTAAGCTGAATAAAGAAATAAATATAGTTGAAGCTCCAATGTGAGATGGAGACAGTAAAGCGGTGAATTCCTTATGTAAGGTTTGAGTTAACTTTCTTCATATAAGAGATCATCGTGAGGGAGAGGCTCAATATAAATAAGGAATAAATATTAATCCCAGAAGTGTAGATAATCAATTTGTAGATAGACTAAAAATTCTAGAGGAAGGTTCAAAAATTGAGAATAAGTTAGCTATAATTTTCAAGATTTTTTTTGAATAAGGTGAAGATTTAAATTAGCCAAGGTTTTATTAAATGGTGAAATATAGTAGTTTATAATAAGGAAAAGCATAAGTGAAAAGAAGAAAAATACAAACAAGTAGGATCATAATAAAGGTGCCATTTGAGGAATATAGAAATACTCGGGGACGTGTTATTCAGGCATGACAAGCCAGTGTTATAAATTAACTAATTTCTAAGCGTCACTAGAAGTAAGTAAATTACTATAATAGGTTTAAAAGACCTATACTTTTTTCAGTCACCTAGTGAATCTGATGAAGAGGATACTCAATTTAAAAATGTTTTCGTTGAGGTACTTTCAATAACGATTGGTATAAATCTATGGTTTGCTCCACAAATCTCAGAACATTGACCATAGAATAAGCCCGGTCGACTGATTATAAATCTTGTCTGGTTAAGTCGTCCAGGAATTGCATCAGCTTTAACCCCTAGGGCGGGTACTGTTCATGAGTGGATAACATCAGCAGCTCTAATAATTATTCGAACTTGGGTGTTTATGGGAAGAACAGTACGGTTATCAACATCTAAGAGTCGAAATCTTGCAGAATCTAATTCTGCAGATGGAGTTATGTAAGAGTCAAATTCTAAATTTAGAAAATCTGAATATTCATATCTTCAATATCATTGGTGTCCGATTGTTTTTAAAGTGATTGTGGGGTTATTAACTTCATCCAGAAGATAAAGTAAGCGTAACGATGGTAAAGCAATAAAAATTAAAATAATTGCTGGAATAGTAGTTCAAATTAATTCAATAGTCTGATTTTCTAACATAAATCGGTTGATAAATGAATTTGATAAGACGGTGAATAGTATATATCCTACGAAAGTAATAATTAAAGTTAAAATAAGTATAATATGGTCATGAAAGAAAATTAACTGTTCTATTAAAGGAGAGGCTCTGTCTTGAAATCCTAGGTAAGTTCATGTTGCCATTAAAATTTATAATTCTAAAAGAAGAAAAACTTCGTGGGAGGAGCTTAAATCCTATACATACTCTGCCATTTTAGAAGTCATTCTAAAAGAAGAAAAACTTCGTGGGAGGAACCTAAATCCTATACATACTCTGCCATTTTAGAAGCCTGTAGTTACCTATATAGTATTAAGAGTTTGTGATAAGGGGGATTTCTATATAAGAATGGTCAGCAGGGGGATAAGAATGACTTCATTCAATAGAAGAAGGAAGAAATAGAGAGTAGATAACCGGTCGATTAGATGAAAGGGCTTCTCAAATAATAATTATAAATCCAAGGGCTGCTATGAATGAAATCATTGAACCCATAGAGGAAATAACGTTTCAAGTTGTAAATGCGTCTGGATAGTCTGAGTATCGACGAGGTATACCATTAAGTCCTAGAAAGTGTTGCGGGAAGAATGTAGTATTTACACCGATAAATATAACGAAAAAATGGATTTTAAGCCATTTAGGGTTTAAAGAAAGTCCGGTAAATAGTGAAAATCAGTGAGCGATACCAGCAAAAATTCCGAATACGGCTCCTATAGATAGAACATAATGGAAATGAGCGACAACATAGTAAGTATCATGTAAAATGATATCGATGGAAGAATTAGCTAGTACTACCCCAGTCAAGCCTCCCACAGTAAACAGGAAAATAAAACCTAAGGCTCATAATAAGGAGGGAGTATATGATATTTGAGTACCATGTAGAGTACTAAGTCATCTAAAAATTTTGATTCCTGTAGGGACAGCAATAATTATTGTAGCTGATGTAAAGTAAGCTCGTGTATCTACGTCTATACCGACAGTGAATATATGGTGAGCTCATACAACAAATCCTAAAACCCCGATTGCCAGCATAGCATAAATTATTCCAAGTGTTCCAAATGATTCTTTTTTCCCTGATTCTTGACTAACAATATGAGAAATTATTCCAAATGCAGGCAAAATTAGAATATATACTTCTGGGTGACCAAAGAATCAAAATAAATGTTGATAGAGAATAGGGTCACCCCCACCTGCAGGATCAAAAAATGATGTATTAAGATTTCGGTCTGTAAGAAGTATTGTAATAGCCCCTGCTAGAACTGGTAAAGATAAGAGAAGTAAAATGGCAGTAATAAATACAGCTCAAACAAATAAAGGTATTTGGTCTATCGCCATACCAAAAGAACGTATGTTAATAACGGTTGTTATAAAATTTACTGCTCCTAAAATGGAAGAAACCCCTGCTAAGTGGAGAGAAAAAATCCTCATATCAACTGAAGCGCCAGCATGCGCAATAGGAGCAGCCAAGGGAGGGTATACAGTTCATCCTGTGCCAACACCTCTCTCTACTATACCTCTTATTAAAAGCAATGTTAAAGATGGAGGAAGAAGTCAAAATCTTATATTGTTTATACGAGGAAATGCTATATCAGGGGCTCCTAATATTAAGGGTACAAGTCAATTACCAAATCCTCCAATTATAATTGGTATAACCATAAAAAAAATTATTACGAAAGCATGAGCGGTTACAACTACATTATAAATTTGGTCATTGCCGATTAGAGTTCCGGGTTGACCTAATTCTGCTCGGATAATTAAACTTAAGGATGTTCCAACTATACCGGCTCAAGCCCCAAAAATAAAATATAAAGTACCGATGTCTTTATGATTCGTAGAAAATAATCATCGTAGCAT